GATGAGTCAGATTTCGAGGAAGTGTTTACAGAATCTTCTTCTGTCCGAAGAAATGATTCATCGAAATCATGAGTCGCCCGTTCCATTGATATGGACACATCTGAGATCACCAAATGCTCAGGAGTTCCTCTATTCAATCCTTTTCCTTCTTCTTGTTGCTGGATATCTCGTTTGTACACATCTTCTCTTTGTTTCCCGAGCCTCTAGTAAGTTACAGACAGAGTTAGAAAAGATCAAATCTTTGATGATTCCATCATACGCGATTGAGTTGCAAAAACTTCTGGATGGGTATCCTACATCTCAACTGAATTCTTTCTGGTTAAAGAATCTCTTTTTAGTTGCTCTGGAACAATTCAGTATTCTACCAAATCCCATCAATCGAATCACTTTTTCGAGAAATACGAAACATCTAAGTCGTACAAGTAAAGAGATCTATTCATTGATAATAAAAATAAAAAACGCGAACGGTGATTTTTTTTCTGATAAAATAGAATCTTGGTCACTCATGAACGTTGATTGGATTGATGATAAAACAGAATCCTGGTTGTTTGAGAACAGTAATTGGATTGATGCTGATGAGGAAGAAAAACAATTCATGGTTCATTTCTCCACCTTAACGACAAAAAAAGGGATTGATCAAATTCTATTGAGTCTGACTCATACTCATAGTGATCATTTATCAAAAAATGACTCTGGTTATCAAATGATTGAACAACCGGGATCAATTTACTTACGATACTTAGTTGACATTCATAAAAAGTATCTAATGAATTATGAGTTCAATAGATCCTGTTTAGCAGAAAGACGGATCTTCCTTGCTCATTATCAGACAATCACTTATTCACAAACCTTGTGTAGGACTAATAGTTCTCATTTCCCATCTCATGCAAGACCAAGACCCTTTTCGCTCCGCTCAGCCCTATCCCTTTCTAGGAATATTTTAGTGATAGGTTCTAAAGGACTTGGACGATCCTATTTGGTCAAATACCTAGCGACAAACTCCTATTTTCCTTTCATTATGTTATTTACGGACGAGTTCCGGAATGACGAGCCTAAACAGTTTTTTATTGAAGAGGATGATTTGGATGAGATTGAGGACGATAGCAACACTACGGATGATGACGATTTTGATGATATTGGCGATATCGATGCTGACTTTGGTTTTGATATGGAGCTGTGGATAACTATGATGGAAGCGCGAGCTGCATATACGGCGCCGGAAATAGAAACGGTCCCATTTAATACCACCTTTCAATTAGAATTAGTTCGATTAGAATTCGCAAAAGCAATGTCCCATTGCATAATATGGATTCCAAACATTCATGATCTGTCTGTGAATGAGTCGAATTACTTATCCCTCGGTCTATTAGAGAACTATCTCTACAGAGATTGTGAAAGAGGTTCCACTAGAAATTTTCTTGTTATTGCTTCGACTCATATTCCCAAAAAAGTGGATCCCGGTCTAATAGCTCCGAATAAATTCAATACATGCATTAAGATGCGAAGGCCTCTTATTCCACAACGGCGAAAGCACTTTTTCATTCTTTCATATAGTAGGGGATTTCACTTGGAAAAGAAAATGTTCCATACTAACGGATTCGGGTCCATAACCATGGATCCCTGTGCACGAGATCTTGTAGCACTTACCAATGAGGCCATATCAATTAGTCTTGCACAGAAGAAATCAATTATAGACACTAATACAATTAGATCAGCTCTTCATAGACAATTTTGGGAGTTTCGATACCGGGTAAGATCGGTTAGGGATCATGGGATCATTTTCTATCAGATAGGAAGGGCTGTTGCACAAAATGTACTTCTAAGTAATTGCCTAAGTAATTGCCCCATAGATCCTATATCTATCTTTCTAAAGACAAACTTCAGTGCGGCAGGGGATTCTTATTTGTCCAAATGGTACTTCGAACTTGGAATGAGCATGAAGAGATTAACGATACTTCTTTATCTTTTGAGTTGTTCTGCCGGATCGGTCGCTCAAGATATTTGGTCTCCACTCGGACCCGATGATCCAAATGCAAATGGGCTCGCCGCTTCTTATAAATTCGCTGAGGATGATTCTGATCTAGTTAACGGCCTATTAGAAGTAGAAGTCGCTCTGGTGGGATCCTCACGGACAGAAAAAGATTGCAGTCAGTTTGATAATGATCGAGTGACATTGCTTCTTCGGTCCGAACCAAGGAATCCGTTATATATGATGCAAAATGGATCTTGTTCTATCATTGATCAGAAATTTCTCTATGAAAAAGAAGGCGAATCGGGGTTTGAAGAAAAAGGCGAATGGGAGTTTGAAGAAGATGGCGAATCGGGGTTTGGAGAAGAGGAAGGAGAAGGATCCCCCCTCCTATCCGGGAGGGGGGGGAGTTCATTCCATAACATAATTGGGGCTCCTAGAATATGGTACCCTTATGACAATCTATTTGATTTTATCGAAAGGACCGATGAATTGGAATTTCCCTATTGGGCCAAGTCATTTCGGGACAGG